CGGTATTTCCGGAATATGAGTGTGTGACTTGTTACAATTGATCCTATTGATAATACAGAGAATAGTCTGTCATCTCTATCAAGATGATTCTACCTCGTTGGATATTTATTCTAGTATCTGGAGCACGAAATATAAATATTATAGAATAGATCAAGAAAAGAAATATTTGAACTATGATTCATACCTACTATTCAGTCAGACCTCGCGACCGGACTCAAAAAAATGCAAATTAGGTATTTTCTAAATCAAACGCTTTTTCTTCCTTCAGACTGAATTGGGTTGACGAACATCCTTTTTTTAGATTTTGTTGAGTTATTAATTACATGCATTCATTGAAATTGGATAAGTGATGATCAAATGGTTCTTACTCAGAGAACCTTTGCGTTTAGCGCGGGTTTTATTAAATCATCGTGGTTCTTAGTATGAATCTGAGGTTTCAATTGATTCACAGGGTCTCAACAAGGGAATTCCTATCAATAACTAGTAAAACAAGAGTCAATCCGCATTATTACATTATTACGCAAAAAACAAAAATAATAGGAAAGAGAAGATTCAAGAGGCCTTTATTTTAATTTAACAATTAACATAAAAAAAAAAAAAAGAACAGGGGAGCCAACTTGATATTTTTGGCATTATCATCACAAAGAAGAGATTCCGGATTTTTGTTATTTCGTATCTTTGGGGCAAATTGAATCAAGTGGCTTATTTGAACTTTATATTATACATATCCGTTAAAATCTGTATTTGATTTGTGTTGTTTCTGCTTGAGCCGTACGAGGTGAAATTCTCATATACGGTTCTCAGGGGGGGTCTGTTACCTATCCCAATAAAGTATATGATTGGTTCGAAGAACGTCTCGAGATTCAGGCGATTGCAGATGATATAACTAGTAAATATGTTCCTCCTCATGTCAACATATTTTATTGTCTAGGGGGGATCACACTTACTTGTTTTTTAGTACAAGTAGCTACGGGTTTTGCTATGACTTTTTATTATCGTCCAACCGTTACAGAGGCTTTTTCCTCTGTTCAATACATAATGACTGAGGCTAACTTTGGTTGGTTAATCCGATCAGTTCATCGATGGTCAGCAAGTATGATGGTTCTAATGATGATTTTGCATGTATTTCGTGTGTATCTCACAGGGGGATTTAAAAAACCCCGCGAATTAACTTGGGTTACAGGTGTGATTCTGGCCGTATTGACTGCGTCTTTTGGTGTAACTGGTTATTCTTTACCTCGGGACCAAATAGGTTATTGGGCAGTAAAAATTGTGACAGGAGTACCTGACGCGATTCCTGTAATAGGATCACCTTTGGTGGAGCTATTACGCGGAAGTGCTAGTGTGGGTCAATCCACTTTGACTCGTTTTTATAGTTTACACACTTTTGTATTGCCTCTTCTTACTGCCGTATTTATGTTAATGCACTTCCCAATGATACGTAAGCAAGGTATTTCAGGTCCTTTATAGAGAAGATAGATCATCTAAATTTTGATCATATATCATTTCGGGGAGGAAGAAAAAATAGTCTTGTATTTCATTGCTACAAATATGGATTATTTAAAAATAAGACATGTTTTTTGGATACCTCTCTTCAACTCTGAAGTATTGTATTCCTTATTTGATACCAAATAGTTGAAGTGGATTCTCTAAAGAGAAGATGGATTATGGGAGTGTGTGACTTGAACTATTGATTGGGCCATGCAGATATATGATTTTATCTGCCACGTTGGAATTCACAACCAAATAAAATGTGTCTCCGCATCCAACCACCACGTAAGTCCCCCTACTATAACTATAAGTAGGGATATGCCGGTTCACTTGAGGAGAATTTTTTCTATGATCATACCCGAATCATGTCATGTATGAGCAGGCTCCGCAAGATCCCGTAGAATAGAAGCATAGAATAAATAATGTGGCACGACCCAATGTTGTATCTATTCCACTTATTTATTTGAATTTTATTTATAGTATAGAAATGCATTCATTTCCTCCGCATTGATCCAGATCTATGATACTATCGGAGTGAAATAAGGGATCTAAGGAAGAATGGAGGCTATACTTTATTAGTAACAAGTAAATACTTTGTTTGTATTTAAGAAAATCGAGATGTTGTGGGGATAAACATCAATCAAAAGACATGAGACAATCCAAAAAGCACTTGATCATGATCAAATTTGTAAGCCTACTTGGATATTGAGCATTTATCCGTAAGAATTTAATTCTTTGCAATGAATAATTGCAACTTCGGAAAATTGAACTAGGTATTTCTTACATTGAGTCATTATATATTAATATATAGCTATATAATATAGCGCGGATATGTGTGAAATATATATTTTTTATACGGATCTACTTCTATTTGATTCTTGCTCGAGCCGGATGATTAAAAATTATCATGTCCGGTTCCTTCGGAGGATGGATTCCTAAGAATTAAGAATTCACCTATCCCAATAACAAAAAAACCTGATTTGAATGATCCTGTATTAAGAGCTAAATTGGCTAAAGGGATGGGGCATAATTATTATGGAGAACCCGCATGGCCCAATGATCTTTTATATATTTTTCCGGTAGTAATTCTAGGTACTATTGCGTGTAACGTGGGCTTAGCGGTTTTAGAACCGTCAATGATTGGTGAACCGGCGGATCCATTTGCGACTCCTTTGGAAATATTACCTGAATGGTACTTCTTTCCCGTATTTCAAATACTCCGTACAGTACCCAATAAGTTATTGGGTGTTCTTTTAATGGTTTCAGTACCAACGGGATTATTGACAGTACCCTTTTTGGAGAATGTCAATAAATTCCAAAATCCATTTCGTCGTCCAGTAGCTACAACAGTCTTTTTGATCGGTACCGTAGTAGCTCTTTGGTTAGGTATTGGAGCAACATTACCTATTGATAAATCCCTAACTTTAGGTCTTTTTTAAATTCAAATGGATTCAACTTTGAAATACCGTGTATTAAGTGTATAAGTATTAAGTATCTAGGGAAGATTGACTTTGAAGCAAGACTATTCCTTAGATACATTAATTAGATTATACTCCATTCTGAGCTGAGTACGGATCGTGCTGAAGATTAAAAACTAAATTTCTAATTTTGATTGAGATTTTCTTTATATATCTTTTTATTTGCATCTTCTTTCTAATCTAAAAAGAAAGAAGAAGCAAATAAAAAGATATATAATCTATAATAGATTTCAAATTTAAAATAAAAATTTTTTATTAGGTAAATCGATTGCGAAATGCTTTTGTAGGGTGTCTAATATTTGTTTTACATCTTCTATGCGAAAATATTCAATTCTCATAAGGTCTTCTTGACTATTACTCAAAAGGTCCAATAATGTATGTATATTGGACCTTTTGAGACAATTATAGGTCCTGGAAGGCAATTCTAATTGGTCAATAAAAATACATTTCAATGGAATTCTTTTTTTGTTTTTATTAAAATTAGTTAATCTATCTTGAAAGGTAAAAGGGGGTAAAGTAAACCGGTTTTTATTTTCTGTGAAATTAATGCCCTCTTCCTCTGTATGTAGAAAAGGAATAAATAAATCAATCAAATTACGAGAAGCTTCATAAAGTGCTTCCTTAGGAGTTAAACTTCCATTCGTCCATATTTCTAGAAAAAGTATCTCTTGTTTTTCATTCCCATCCCCATAAGAATGAATACTATGATTTGCATTTCGAACAGGCATGAATACAGCATCTATAGGGTAACTTCCATCTTGAGAGTTATTTGTGGGTTTCATACGATATCCGCGATTCCTATTAATTTGTAATTTAATACACAAATCAATTGGTTCCGTAAGGTTAGCTATATGCTGTGTCGTGTCAACTATTTCTACAGAAAGTGGTGAGATGATATCTTGAGCGGTTACGTGTCTAGGACCTCTGACGCAAATAGATGCGTCTCTAATTCCATATAGGTTACTTCTCAATACAATTTCTTTCAAATTTATTAAGATTTCGTGGACTGATTCTTTAATACCTACTATTGTCGAATATTCATGTGTTACCTTCTCAGATTTTGCACGTGTGATACATGTTCCTTCTATTTCTCCAAGTAAAGCCCTTCGCATGGCGATACCTATGGTATCGGCTTGACCTTTTATAAGCGGGGACAGAATGAAACGACCATAATAAAGACGCTTACTATCTATTCTTGATTCAACACACTTCCACTGTAATGTTCGAGTGGACCCTCCTACTTCCTCTCGAACCATACTAAATATTGTTATTTAATCAGATTATTGAATTATTTATTTCTCTTGAAATCCATTTAATTCTTATTCCTACACACGTCTTTTTTTAGGAGGTCGACATCCATTATGTGGCATAGGTGTTACATCGCGCACGAAACTTAATAGTAGACCACTTCTACGGATGGCTCGTAATGCTGCATCTCTTCCAAGACCGGGTCCTTTTATCATAACTTCTGCTCGTTGCATGCCCTGATCAACTACTGTACGAATAGCATTTATAGCTGCTGCTTGAGCCGCATAAGGTGTCCCTCTTTTTGTGCCTTTGAATCCAGAAGTACCCGCGGAGGCCCAAGAAACTACCCGCCCTCGTACATCTGTAACAGTTACAATGGTATTGTTGAAACTTGCTTGAACATGAATAACACCTTTTGGTATTCTACGTCCATTCTTACGCGAACCAATACGCCCATTCTTACGCGAACTAATTCTTGGGATAGGTTTTGTCATATTTTATCATCTCATAAATATGAGTAAGAAATATACGGAAAGATACGGAGATATCCATCTCATGTTAAAACAGATTCTTTTACACTTACACGGGTCCTTCTTTTTATTTTAGAAAGTTCTTTATTTAGTTTAGAAAGATATTTAGTTTAGAAAGATTACCCTTGTCTCTGTTTATGTCTCGGATTGGAACAAATCACTATAATCCGTCCACGCCTACGGATAAGTCGACATTTTTCACAAATTTTACGAACAGAAGCCCTTATTTTCATATTTATTATTCCTTACTTTAATTCTAAATTTATTCCTTGGAAAATAAGTTTATTTCTTTTTGTTAATTTCAAATTATATCCTCACGAAAGTAATGTTTAAAAAATCAACTAAAAGTTCGAATCCTTGTTGCGAATTCTATAAATTATACGTCTCCCGTAAGTTAGAGAGAAAATTAAGATAACAGGAGGAAGGGGTGTAAGATCACCATATATAACACAAAATTTCTCCCCCAATTTTTTCTAGTCGAGCTTCTCGATCTGTCATTATACCTCGAGAAGTAGAAAGAATTACAATCCCCATTCCACCTAAAATTTTAGGAATTCGTTGATAGTTGGAATAGATTCGTAGACCTGGTCGGCTGATACGTTTTAAAATAGTTCGATATATTCCCTTTCGAGTCCTTCTATGTCGTAGGGTTAAAACCAAGAAACATTTGTTACTTTCCTGATGTTTACGAACGTTTTCGATAAAACCTTCTCGTAGAAGTATTTTCACAATGTTTTCGGTAATATTAGTAGATGCTATTCGAACCGTTCTTTTTTTATCCATGTCAGCATTTCTTATAGAAGTTATTATATCGGCAATAGTATCCTTACCCATGGTGAACTATAATTATTGGTACCCCCTAATTTTGATATAATCAACATGTTTTTTATTTAAATTTTTTTTTTATAATAAAAAATTCAATATATATTTTATATTAATTAAAAATATATGCGTGATACACAATCTACTAATTGACTTGACCCCTCTCGGATACCCCGCTATATCATAGTTAAATATACTATTAGTATTTATAATACCTCAGGAGCTAATGAAACTATTTTAGTAAAGTTCAACTGTCTCAATTCCCGAGCGATTGCACCAAAAACTCGAGTTCCTTTTGGATTTCCTTCTTGATCAATAACAACCGCGGCATTGTCATCATATCGTATTATTATGCCGTTGTCACGTTTGAGTTCTTTACATGTACGCACAATTACAGCCCTAATAACTTCTGATCTTTCTAAAGGCATATTTGGTACTGCTTCTTTGATTACGGCAACAACAACGTCACCAATATGAGCATATCGTTGGTTACCAGCTCCTAAGATTCGAATACACATCAATTTTCGAGCTCCACTATTATCCGCTACATTCAAAAGAGTCTGAGGTTGAATCATATCATTTTTATTTTAATCTGTTATTTCGTTGCAAAAGAAAAAAAAAATAAAAAGAAATATTGTCTGTCTAAAAAAAAAATAAACCCATATTTTTTAATCATCGCCTTTCTTTTTATTTATGCATCCCTATCCCTCAATAACGAATTGAGTTCGTATAGGCATCTTACGCGCAGCTATTTTAATAGCTGCTCTGGCTACAGTTTCTGATACTCCGCCCATTTCATAAAGTATTCGACCCGGTTTAACAACGGATACCCAATATTCGGGGGCCCCCTTCCCCGAACCCATACGTGTTTCTGCGGGTCTTACTGTAACAGGTTTGTCGGGAAATATACGTACCCATATTTTTCCGCCACGACGCGCATATCGTGTCATTGCTCTTCGTCCTGCTTCTATCTGTCTAGCCGTGATCCAAGCGGGTTCAAGTGCTTGAAGAGCGTATCCGCCGAAACAAATATGATTGCCTCGAAAAGATATTCCCTTCATTCTTCCTCTATGTTGTTTACGAAATTTTGTTCTTTTGGGGTTATAGTTGATGGTTCTTTATTAATTAAATTCCATCTCTACTGCAGAACCGGACATGAGAGTTTCTTCTCATCCGGCTCCTCGCGAATGAAATGATTCATTAATATTACTACGGGTTTCGCGGGCGAATATTAACTCTTTCGTGCTTTATTCGTCGGGTCAGACCTTTTACTTTTAGAATAAATAAATTTGTTCTTGGTTCGTTCCGCCATCCCCCCCAATGAATCATTAGGATTCATTTGTTTTCAATGGAATCTTATGCAATCATGGGTTCTGTCGTTCCTATAGCCTCTTCGTTAATGGTTAGGCCCAAACTTCGCAATGGAGCCCCAACAAAATTTGTTCCTGAGTCAATTTTCTTAGTTTCTATTAACCCAAGGCTCTTTATCAATAATTTTTAATTATTGATATTATATCAGTATTGATGCTTTATCACACTGCCTTTGTGAGATAATTCATAGACCATACATATTGGAATAATATATCATTGATACTTTTATTCTCTCTTTCTATCATCCTTCCATTTATCCACATCCCTTTATTTTTGCTTCGCAACCTTTAAAAAATTTCAGTTGCTACAACTATATGATTGATTCAGTCATATAGTGACTGTTTATTGGAATCTCGACAATACGAAGCTATAAGTTGGTTATAAGTTTATATAGTTAGTAAGCTCATAGTAAGGGTTGGTCAAAATTTTTTAATCCAACTACACTCTAAACTCTAAAAAACTAACGAGTCACACACTAAGCATAGCATTTATACTAAATGGTCAATCTAATTTTTATTCAATCTTATAGAATATAGAATTTGAATTGCTTGGTTTTGTTT